CCAACCCGGGAACGGACCGGAGGGAACCGCAGCATGGGGAATGTCCGCGTCTCGTCGCAAGGCTCATTTTTTGTTTTGGGTCATAGGGCGGGCGGCTTTATCTGATCAAGGGCCGGGGCACAAGGGTCCTGGTACTATCCAGGTGCGAAGAACCCCGGAGGTGACTGCAATGAGCAGAAATCTCACTCACCGGCCTAAACGACGAGCAAACACTCGAACGTGAGAGCAAGGGATCACCTAACGAATGGACGAGCTCCAAGGAGGGAGGAAAGAGGAAGGCAAGAACCATGCTTTCAGAGACCTAACCCAACCCGGTCCGAATCTTATCTGAACTGCGAGAATAACTGACTAAGCCATGCCATAAGGGTCATTCTCCAAACGGGACGGGGCCAAGCCTTTAGGTTGTTTAAGTAGGTTGGGTGACAGATCGGCCATAGGAGTACTCCGGGATATAAACCAGGGCAACCAATGTCGAGCATACGACGATGCCGCCCGTTTTCATTTCGTGGAAGTCCCCGGCAGAGGAAAGGGCTGTAGGTGATGGCGCGTTCTGCTTCTTATCGTCAGAGGGGCGCTGAAATCGTTCCTATTGGGTCGTGCGTGACAGCTGGTATAGATGAATAAAGGCGGGCCGCTTGAACGGGACCTATTATCTTAATAGGCGGCAAAGCTGAATAGGAAAGGGGCCGAGCTGACTGATGAGTTCCTTTTTAGCCTTTAAAAAAAGGGCTCTCATGTGAAGCTAACATGGCTGGCTACATACAAGTATAGCCAAATCAAGATGAGACGTGACGGACGGTCAGAGGCCGCAGCGGGACTATCATAGGAAAGCCCGCCCCCGCTAGCTAACATAGAAAGATATTCCCGGATAGAAAAAGTCTCTATGTGAATCTCTTCCCGACCAGGCCAGGCCGAATCGGGCCACCACTTGGGATGGGAATGGCTCAGCCCATATGCATCATTTGATGAAAGCACTCCAGTCCAGTCGCTTCCTCGAAGTGGCTTGTCAACCACGCTTTCCCTCCCTCAAAACAATGCTCCTCACCAACCTTAACGGCCTTGGGTTGGGGCAAGACAGCAATGAGTAGTTCGCTCCAGGACCCCACCCCCGCGAGAGCAGGATGCCGGCCGAGATGGAGCTGGGAGCCAACCTAGACTTTCCTGGGGCTTGCCTTGCCCAAACATCTAAATAAAATGCGGGCGCCGAAAAGGAACCAGCCCAGCCTCTTCAAGAAAGCTTTGCTTGGTAGGCGCTGCCTATTCACTCGGACAATGCTCTAAACACGAAAGTGTGACGCCCCCTTCTCCCATGCTGAGTCACAGGCAGCGCCTCGGAAAGCGCGGACGAGCCACATGCAGGGAAACTTGCACGTGTGGTTCTGGCCGGGGACCCCGGTATACTGTACTAATATGTGTAGGTCCCCGTAATTCGAGTGAGATTGTCATGGCGCAAAAGCAGATATGGTCCGGTATTCCCTTGTTCCCTGTATTGGTTATGTTCTTCATTTCTTGTCTAGCAGAAACTAATCGAGCTCCGTTTGATCTCCCAGAAGCGGAAGCTGAATCAGTTGCAGGCTATAATGTAGAATATGCGCGGGATGCGATCCTTAATAGTCCACTGTTGGCGGAAGCCAATGTCCCGGGGTCCCGGGGACTCATTCTGACTGAAACAAGGGGTGGGTCTTTACCAACTTTCAAATCTAAGATTTTTGGTAAGCCAAAAAACGTGAGCGCCCCTACGCGAGCCTTATTGAAAAGGCCCCTTACTATAGAACAAAGCAAGGGATTGAGCTTTAGAAAGCTGTTGCTTGTTTAGCACAAGCACTAAGTAAGAAACCCACCTTATTGAAAACTCAAGTAAAGCCTTTTTATATATGTATTCTATTAATGCGCTCAAGCATGCGAAGAAAGCAACAAGCGTTCAAGCCCTCTCCTTACGTCGAGCTGCTCCTACCGCTCCTCTCCCAGCAAGAAAACGGATGTGCGTGACGCAATCAAACGGATGCGCGGAAGCGCAACGAGCAAGAAAACTCCTGTGCGTCGGAAGCAAGAAAACGGATGTGCGTCGGAAGCACAACGGCTTTCGCGCTAGCTCAGGCCGTTGCTTGTTGCTTTCGCGCGTTTGCGCTCGGGCCCTTGCTTGTTCGTTAGCGCAACGTGCTCCGCTGCTCGAGCAAAGCGAGAGGCCTTAAGACGTTAGCGTCGCTCGAGCGTCAGCTCGAGGGCTAATGGCGCTAGTGCGCTCAGTCCGTTGCTTGTTAGGTCGAGCGTCTTCAAACCTTTCTATGTTATTAGTAAAGAGCTTTTCTTGCTTGTTTAGTAAAGTCACGCTTTTCATTTTTATAGGAGTAGGTGCTTGCTGGGGCAGAGCACTCTTCATTCGAAACTAATGAATGTCGGGTCGGGGGTTTCTGCCTTGTTATCAAAAAGGGAGTTGGGTAAAGCAAACTCCCTCCTTGGACGAGCACGGGGCTTAGTCAAGTAGAACCGGGTTGCGCTGCTTGATGCTCCGATCGAAAACAAATCAGTGGGGCCATGCCGGTACGACTGAATATGCGTTAAAAAGGTCAATCCCTCCACTACGACACCAAAAAAAACCGGGCCGAACTTCTAACAGCCCGCCCGCTTCCATAGAACAATATCGCGGCAACGTAGACCTAAGTGGTCATATTGGATCTTTGGGAACCATCACAAGTACGGCCGGCCTATATTTAAACGAGAATGCCGTGTCGTCCAGCGGAGCCTAGAAGAAGGTGACTCGCGCAGACAGCTGACTTCTTTTCAATAGAAAGGAATAGCCAAACCAACCCAGCTGGCTGGTCAATCTCAGAGATCTTATCGGCCGGCAAACCGGAGACGGACGACCACGGTCCCGACCTTACCAGCACCGGAGGTGTACTAATCAATGAACCCCCGAAACCTACTTTCTTTTCTGACAAAATAAACCCCGGTCACGACATGTTGTTGATATTGATTGAGTTTGAGGGACTTTCGCTGACTAAATCCATCCATAAACCTAGACCCCGGTAACCTTCGTAACCAAAGCGTCAAGACAACAGCCAAAGGTCACCTTTGGATTCTTAAGTAGGGGGCAAAGAAAAGAGGAGCACGTAGGAATGCCGACCACTACATAAGCCACTGGTGGCTGAGAGAAAGCGAGCAGCACCTTGTATAGGTTGGGCGGAGCTTGAAGAAGCGAGCCCCTATCAGAGAAAGCCATTGCGCGCTAGCCTAGCTAGCTAGCGTTTTTCAGCTGGCTGTTATGTTAGTTGTAGCGCGCCTTCCCTCCTTATCTCACTTCGGAAAGATTTCGCAGTATTTTCTTATGATGACCTGGTCGAGAGAGTACGATACATCGGTGTAAAAGATTGAGTGGGATCTGTGAGGTTGGTTATAGTAAGGCCTGGCCGGAAAGTGTTCTTGCCTCTATCATTAGCTCGGGTAGTCGCCGTTTCTGGTGTTTCAGTCACCTTTCCATGGCTCCCTTAATTATGTGCTAGGAATTTCCCTATTGAGTAATGGGAAGCGGGCTAGTCCCCGAAAATGCTCGTTTAAGTAAGGTCGTTGGGGTACACAGGCTGGTAGCCGTAGAACGGTCGATTTAGGCAAAGGCGAACCCATACATAACCATAACATAAATAAAAAAGAGTAAGAGAGAACCAAGGAGTGAATGAATCTGACTAGCTACTTTTTCTATCTCAATCGGGAAAGAAGGCAATTCACTACCGGCAGGAAAGAGAAGAGGGAATTGCTTAGTAGGCAAGACAGACACGAGAGCCGTTTACAACTGAAGTAGGGCATTCCTTTACTTGAATGAGTGAGTAGATCAAATCAATGAAATGCGGTTAATAACCTCTCTTCTAAGCCATGGAAAGTACAACTCCGTCGAACCTCTGCGAGGACGGGATTCAAGATTATTAGTTTTGTGGGAAGAATCCGCTTGCTTACTCGGTTAGAGAAAGATCGAATAAATAATAAACCAAAGCGCAAGTAAAAGCTAGAAAAGGGAGTTTCTAAAGAGACAACCAAAGCAGTTCGTTCTCCTCGCTTGAGATGGGTCAGTCTTTCCCGCGCCGCGTGGGATAAGGGTGATAACTTGAAAGAGGTCATTTTTCCAATGCTTATAATAAGTTGTCTTTTAGGCCCAGTTCAGTAGCGAATGCAAAGGAATGATTTCCCAGCCCAAGCTCCACTCGCCCTAGAGTAGCAATAGGCGGCTTTCCAGCGAGAAGGATCTTCTACTAGAAAAGAGGCGATGGCCAAGAGAGAGAAGGAGGCCTATCGAAGTCACTTTCCTAGGTTAAGGTAGGTTCAGTGCCCCCAGGGTGAGCAGAATTTGTAGTTGTTAGACTAGCTCTGGCTTGATGACTGTTTTCCTTGGTTTCAAAGGCCTGGCTAAAAAAGCCCGAACTCTTAATTAAGGGCGGGAAGCGAAGTCACTAACTAGACCAGAGGAAGAGAAAGGATCGATCCGGCGCAAGGGAATTTTTTTAGGTAGGGCTCAAGGCCGAGCTCTTAAATAGTCGAATCTTCAATCAAGCAAGACCGGACAACTGCGAAAGAGCGAATCTTTACACAAGAAAGCGAGCCGGTGAAGTAAGAGAAGCTCCTAGCCCGGTTGAAGCGAAGTCGGTGAAAAGGGATCAGTAAGCAATTTTGCATATGTATGATAGCATGAGCGTCCGGATGTTCGGTTGCAACATATCTACAGGGATTAGTTTCAGTCTATTGGAAACTCTCTAGTTAAACCGTTTTATAGAAGCCGTTAAGGACCTTTATAAAGAAGAGATAAAGGCTATATTCCTTCTTCTTGATTGCATTGGATTTGTAATCAAGAGTGTTATTCAATAACCAAGGATGTGGTAGATGCTCACGCAACCTCCCATGAGGTTATGTCATCAGAGGTGCCTCGAGGTGAATCTGAAAGACGAGAAAAGACCATCGAGCAGCCAAAAATGGCTTAGGGATAGGCTGGCAAGCAGTTAATCGATATCTGGAAGGAGGAGGGAAGAGACCAATACCAATACAATATAAGAGAGAAAGAAGAGTTCCAGTAGGCTAACAAGGAAGAAATTGAATACGCTCGGTCGCTACTAAGAATACATTTTATTATATATACGGCTCTGTTAAGGGGTGATTAGACCATTACCGGGAGTCCAAGGTCGCGAGGAGTAGCACCCTATAGTGACTACCTTTTCAGCATGAGAACCAGCCATTGTTATGACAAGTTCACGATACTGAGTATACTAACCTTCGCCAGTTTCCTGACGTTATGATAGTACACACTGCTAGCACAGTAGAGCAAGCTCATACAGCGCTAACAGTCCAGGCAGGATCTGACAGTAGGCGGCATCCCAGCAGGTAACCTTATTCTAGATAAAACCAATACCGAATTGCTTCGATACTGATGGAATCCATAATAGGATGACATGTTGAGAGACCACAAAAAAGTGCTAGAGCGCAGATCAAGTGCCAGAAGACCTTCTGACTCAAGTCAATGACAGACGATCTGGTCAGAATAGGGAGACTACCCACCTTTGCATGCTTTCATGTTCACTAGTGCAGCCAACGCAGCTGCCCTACGTTAACCACACTAATCAACAATTCACCATACAAAACAAAGGCCATCTTCACTTGCATAGAATCACGGCGGAAAGACTACTCACGCGAAGTATGTGTTGTACCTTCAGTTCAGTACAACACAGACCCCTGCTCTACCTAGCACTCTAGTCATGCTAGTGGAAGGCGGGACAGTGCCCCGAGGATACATAGTAGATGCCCTTTCGGACTACTACTAGGTACCCCAGGCAACGAAGCCTTGGAGAAGTGGTCAGACCACACTCCCTGCATCATGAGTGACAGGAAGAAGATTGAACTTGGACTTGTCACCCGGAGACCTTCCAAAGTCTCCTGCCAGAGTGGCTAACAACAAACTGCCGGGTTTCCCCGACAATAGAGCGATAGCACTCACTCGCCTTGGTGGCTAGCATCGAGTGCTGCCAGTGGGTGGCACTGATCGCAGTGACTGACCAGCATAGCCTACCTAGTACTTCTAAGAAGACGATTTCTTATTTCCAAAACTGAACATACCAAAAGGTGAAAAGAAGAATGAGCTAGAGCAAGAAGAAAGCAGAAAACATTGATAACGCAATAGGGATGATAGCAGATTCAATTCACTAGAGCAAGCAAATACAAATCAACGAGAAGGCAGATTTCACTAAAGAAAATCGAATTATTCCACCATCCTTTCAGATCCGGTCAGATCCGGGGATAGCCACTACGGCTAAGGGACAGGGGAAAGGGGAAGTTCCAATGAAAGCTTTTCAAAGGTTATACATTAGCGATTGATTCGGAGGATAGAGAATGGAGTTGGAAGGCAGTTCAGTCTTGAATCTTCCCTCCCTCACTGATTGACTCCTCCGGGAAATGTCGAATAGTAGGGACAGCTGAAGGGTGATATTCTTTCTTCAGCTTAGGATGGAGAGACAATTCTAACGCAACTGTTAATGGCCGAGCCTCCTCTTCTTGTTTATCTAGGCTTACCTCCTCCTTACTTTACTGGGTTAAGGCGATAGAGGGCAGTTGCTTATGTCTTATTTGATCGTAGGTGGTAGGCACAGCTTCGTAGACAGCCTGGCTAAGATGTATCTATCTTAGAAAGACCTCTTTGTTTGCCTCTGCATTTGCCCTTTCATTTTTTATTAAAATGCCTCACCCGGGTGTTTTTCTTTATTACCAGTCAATGGGCTGATACCATGCGTGTTTCCAATTATATATGTTATAGTGTTTTCTGCTTCCCTATCGGAAGTTTAAAAATCCTCATTCTTACCCGCAGACCGGGGTCATTCTTATCATATAACTGTCACCTCTTTCCTTTGACCTTATGTGCTTGTTTGGATTGAAGTGCGTCATGCTTCTGACGCTTCCACTTCCAATAGTGTGGACTACAACTATACTATTGGGGATGGGGATATTACCAACTAATGGCTAAGACAAAATCAAATGTAGGATAGTGGAATCTTTGACCCGGATTGGATCATTGGATGGAAGTGAGCGGTAACCGGTAACATATTGCCATCACAATGGTCTCTCCCGGGCGGTGATTGTGGAATAGGCCGTGCACGACCTACCTTAAGGGATGTTCCGATCTTTCTCTGCATGGTTTGCAGAGTTTTTGGAGGAAGCTGTGAAGCTTCTAAGTATAATTACCAACACGTTAGTCGGAAAAGAGAGCTCTTTTAATTAAAGATAGCGGGATTTTCTTTTACCTTGACTCTTTATTCTTTAATATTACCTAAGAAGGTCCGGAAAAGACTTTAGTTCTTGTGTAAGTGACCAATTTCCTTTCTTGTCCTTCGCCCTCTAAGCCATTGGTTAAGTTGGCTAGTCTCAGTCTAATAGGGTATATACCGAGTCTAAGTCTCTTTAGAAGTCTCAATAGACCACATAGTTGTATTTGAAATCAGACAAGCCAAGGGACGAAAGCGCAGATCGAGGGTGATGCTAGGCTAAGTGCAGTTAGTGAGACTCGGTAAACCCGGTCCACTGTAGGTCCTACTTCTTGCTCTTTTGCCCCCATCTCTGTGTGATTGGCTTTAGAACCGGGAGAACAACAACAATCCTTAGGCGCGGCGTGACTAAACACAAGCAATTGGTGAAGCGGGCATTCGCTCCAAAGAAGCAAAGTTATGTCCTTTAGCATTGTGTGCGAAGTAGATAATCCATCCCTTCGCCTTATTGATAACAGGGATTCGGCTTATAGGCTCTTTGGCTTGAAGTTGGAAGGCAAGAAAGTAGGGTTCGTAAGGGTAAGGCCGCCCGCAGCTGAGAAAGAGATTTTATTCAAAGTAAGGATCCCATCCCGGCAAAGCTGCTTGAACTGAACCCGCACTATCAACGTGAACGAGAGAACTGCTCTCCCCATCAACGAGCTTCTTTCTGAAGTAATGCCCTTCATTAATATAGTAAGATATATAATGATAAATGAAAAGGAATGACCTATAATGACTATAAAGAGCAGCTGTTTGATCTTTTGGGTTGGCCAGTCCTCATGGTAACCGTGGTGGATCTCAGGGGGTCGTTAGACCGTAGCTTGGTAAGCTATGCAAAACCTGAATAAATTCATTTTCATGCCCGGACATTGCCCTATGGCCCACTCGCTGATAGGACTGACTGACTAAGAGGATCGGAAGAACCGGAAGACTGACTGGTTGGCTCACATAGAACCAGTACCAAGCCAATAGCGAGCAAGAGAACCTTTATTTTCTTTAGAACTAGGATAAACTAAAGTGACGTGAGGGAGAAGGGATGGATCAGCTGGAACTGCTTGTTGCACAGTTGATGATCGGATATAAGCGGATAGCTAATCCCTCTTTCAACGAGAGTTGCGGACCCTCTCTTACTTACTCTTAGTGCTGTGCGAGCCTCGGTTTCATTTCTTCTTCTTCTAAGGCAGCTAGCTAGGCCTGTTGAGAGCTCAGGATTGGACGAAAGCCCGACGATTGGACTATCGAAGAGCTGTTGGTGGGGAAGAATCTCCTTTCCCTTGATTGCTGCGGGCCTTCATTGCTGAAACTGGACTGGCTAGGACCACTAGAGGGGACATACTACCTGGACTAGTGACATCCGCTTCCCAATAGGAAGACGGAACTGCAACTGCTGGGTTAGCTTCCATTACTGGATGAGCTTTCGCGAAAGCCGGTAACTGTTGGCAGAGTAAGACCCCTTCCTTACTAGGATCAACTAAAGCACCAGCAAGTTCTTCGATACCTTTTACCCGGCAGTAAGAAATAGATTATTCAACCGATTGATGATCGAAAGAAGACAAGTCCCAAGTTCAAGAAGCAGTTTCAGTAGGTGCTATCTTAACTATTGATAAAAACAAGCCCCCTTTCGTAGTGAATTAAGCGAACTGTGAGAGAATGGAATGATCCAAGGAACCTCAGACTGGCTTTCCGACCCTATCAGACTTTCTCTAGCTCATACACCCGGATCCAAGAGGGACCTCTTAGTTAGCCATGATATACCGCTCCGTGGGGCACCCTTAACGTTTAGGCACTAAGCTATACAATTTCCGGGTGGATTTTCACGCCTTTCGAAAGATTTTTTTAAGGCACTAATAAGTTTCGTTATTGAGCGCCTCAAAAGGACCCTTTCTGCAGTACTAGACCTGGGTCACCAATTCCCGATCGTTACGCCACGGCGTCGATAGCGCCCTTATTTCTAGCCAAGGCCTTTTCAACCTTTCTTGTAGAAGCCCTATTCTTGTTCTTGAAACCAAAATCCAAGGAATTAACATATTCAGTTCAAACTTCCCCTGCTTTACGGTTAGGGGAAGGAACGACATTACATCTTCTCTTCGAGAGCTCCTGTTGAAAGCATTGGATCTGATAATCTCAATAATTAGAGTAGGCCGCTTGCTTTTTTTTCTTTTCACTTCCTCCTTACACAATTAGACACTTGAGTTCTGTATTGACGAACCCCTTTAACTGATTCATTCACTGAGAAGTAAGCTCCCAATCGGCCACGGAGCGGGGAGGAATTGCCATATACCATTCAAGCGCATTTTCTTTCAGAGACAGAGGAAACTGCTTTAGAAGCAAGGCTTGATTGATTGGTCGCCGAGTTTCCACAACGGGCCGTAAGGCACCCCTTTCCGGCGTACATGCAGAAGTCGGGGATGGTATAGCTGTCCGGATACCATTCACTATCAACCCATTCTGCGTACGGCGGCTGGTAATTAGAAAGGCCCTGACCCTGCCAACCAAGTCAAAATCAAAAAGAAAGAAGAGAAAGAACTGGGAGTTGGCGCCTACATAACAGGTTGCTTGCTTACCAAGCCATCCTGGCTTTTCGCTCCTCTCCTTACAGTCGAGTTTCACTCCTCTCCCTATCGGTCGAGTCACTTCGTACCTCTCCCAGCAACTAAAGTCCTAACGAGCAATCAAACGGATGCGCGGAAGCGCAACGAGCAAGAAAACTCCTGTGCGTCGGAAGCAAG